ATGCGTTGGTTATTTTCAACAAATCACAAAGACATTGGAACACTATATATTTTATTTGGAATATGATCTGGTCTAGTCGGTACAGCTTTAAGTCTTCTTATTCGAGCTGAATTAGGACAACCAGGGGCTCTATTGGGAGACGATCAGCTTTATAATGTTATTGTAACAGCTCATGCATTCGTTATAATCTTTTTCTTAGTTATACCAATAATGATTGGAGGATTCGGAAATTGATTAGTCCCTTTAATGTTAGGTGCACCCGACATGGCATTTCCTCGACTAAACAACATGAGATTCTGACTTCTTCCTCCAGCACTTTTACTCCTACTCTCTTCAGCCGCAGTTGAAAGTGGCGTAGGAACCGGATGAACCGTCTATCCTCCTCTTGCAGGTAACCTGGCTCACGCCGGGGGCTCTGTAGATCTAGCAATCTTTTCACTTCACTTAGCCGGTGTATCCTCTATTTTAGGAGCTGTAAACTTCATTACAACTATTATCAACATACGATGACGAGGCATGCAATTTGAGCGCCTACCTCTCTTTGTTTGATCAGTAAAAATTACAGCCATTCTCCTACTTCTATCTCTCCCAGTCTTAGCTGGTGCAATTACAATACTTTTAACGGATCGAAACTTCAACACTGCCTTCTTTGACCCTGCCGGGGGAGGTGATCCTATTCTTTATCAACACCTATTTTGATTTTTTGGTCACCCAGAAGTTTACATTTTAATTCTTCCCGGATTCGGTATAATTTCTCACATTGTTAGCCACTATTCTTCGAAAAAAGAAACTTTTGGAACACTAGGAATAATCTATGCTATATTAGCAATTGGAGTACTTGGATTTATTGTATGAGCTCATCACATGTTCACAGTAGGAATAGACGTCGACACACGGGCATATTTCACTGCCGCCACAATAATTATTGCCGTACCAACTGGAATTAAAGTTTTCAGCTGATTAGCTACAATTCATGGAGCTAAAATCAAGTACGAAACACCAATGCTTTGAGCTTTAGGTTTCATTTTTTTATTCACCGTTGGTGGCTTGACAGGAATTGTTTTATCAAACTCATCATTAGACATTATACTTCACGACACTTACTATGTCGTTGCTCATTTTCACTACGTTCTTTCAATGGGGGCAGTTTTTGCACTATTTGGAGCCTTCAATTACTGGTTCCCTCTTTTGAGTGGTGTTACCCTTCATCCCCGCTGAACGAAAGCCCACTTTTATATTATATTCGTCGGAGTTAACGTCACTTTTTTCCCTCAGCACTTTTTAGGTTTAAGTGGAATACCACGCCGTTATTCAGACTACCCAGACTGCTACACAAAATGGAACGTAATTTCATCAATTGGGTCTATAATCTCTTTTGTCGCCGTTCTTTATTTCATAGTAATTGTATGAGAGGCCTTAATCTCTCAGCGTAGCGTTGTCTGAAGCACTCACCTAAGCACTGCTCTAGAATGAGACAACATTCTCCCAGCCGACTTTCACAACGCTCCCGAAACTGGCGCTTTAGTTGCAAGCTAATTTTTCTAGCCTTAAACTTTTAAGATATGAGCTTATGAGGTCAATGAGGATTTCAAGATGCTGCCTCCCCACTTATAGAAGAACTAATTTTTTTCCATGACCACGCAATAATAATCTTAGTTATGATTATTAGCTTAGTCGGCTATGCCGCCTTATCGTTAATATTAAATAAATACACTTGTCGATCTTTAGTCGAAGGTCAAGAAATCGAAACTATTTGAACCATTATCCCCGCAATTATTTTGATTTTTTTGGCTTTACCATCTCTTCGCCTTCTTTATCTTCTAGACGAAGTTGGGGATTGCAGCTTAACTGTAAAAAGAATCGGGCACCAATGATACTGAAGTTATGAATATTCTGACTTTTTAAATATTGAATTTGATTCATATATAGTCCCAACAAATGAACTAGAAAGTGGTGATTTTCGACTCCTAGAAGTTGATCACCGAGTTGTTCTCCCTACGCAAACAGACATTCGAGTACTGGTAACGTCAGCTGACGTTATTCACTCTTGAACAGTACCATCCCTAGGAATTAAAGCCGATGCTGTACCAGGGCGCTTAAATCAACTCAGCTTCTACATTAAGTGCCCCGGAGTATTCTACGGCCAATGTTCTGAAATCTGCGGCGCTAATCACTCCTTCATACCCATTGTAGTAGAAGCTGTCCCCCTTAAAAACTTTATGGAATGAGTAGTTCATGTCTCTGAATAAACCTAGAAAAATTAGTTAAACTATAACCTAAGATTGTCAGTCTTAAATTACTAATGTGAACTTAGTATTTTTCATATGCCTCAACTATCTCCTTTAAATTGAWTTCTCTTMTTTWCTCTTTTCTGAGCTGCTGTTATCTCTGTTTCCATTTTAATTTGATGGTCCAAAAAACTATATTTTTCAACTAAAACTTCAACCGCTTCAACGCTAAAAGAAAACAAATGAAATTGATAATTTACACAAAAGAATGCTAGTAGACATTTTCTCTTCTTTCGATGATAACAATCAAGTTTTTATATCCCTTTATATCTTAATATGAGCTTTCTCTCTAATTATCATTCTAATCTTTAGCTCAAACTACTGAGTAGCTACGCCACGATGAACGACTCTCATTAGCACTTTTAAAGACACAATTTCGAGTCAAGTATTCCGCTCCTTTGGCCTCAGTCTCGGAGGATTCCTAAACGTAATCACTGGATTATTCCTCTTTCTTATTTTTATAAACCTAGCTGGACTAATCCCCTATGTTTTTAGTCCTACAAGCCACTTAGCTGTCTCTTTATCCTTAGGCCTACCCCTATGGCTCAGTCTTTTAATCTCAGCTATCTTCTTTAACCCAAGATCAGTAGTTGCAGGTTTACTCCCTATGGGTGCTCCTGCACCTTTAAATCCCTTCCTAGTCCTAATTGAAAGAGTTAGAATTTTAGTCCGGCCTATCACGCTCTCTGTTCGACTAATAGCAAACATAAGCGCTGGTCACATTGTTTTAACCTTAGTCGGGAACTACATAACAGCGAGCTTTTTCGCCACAGGTATGTTCTCCATACTTCTACTAATTTCAATTCAAGTGCTTTATACAATTTTTGAGTTTGGTATTAGTATCATTCAAGCCTACATCTTTTGCCTATTAATTACTCTCTACTCAGATGAACACCCTCATTAACTATATAAATAAAACTAGGCTTACAAGTTACTTGTAAAAGAACTCATGTTCATTTTTGGGGTATGAACCCAACAGCTTAAGCTTTAGCTTATTTTACATATTTGTTGAGGAAAATTAATTCCGTAAATAGATCTACAGTCTACCGCTTAAATCACTCAGCCATCGAACAAAATAACTCGCTAGAAATCAATTTTCTTTCCTGAATTTGCAATTCAATGTTTTTTATAAACTATAGCGGGTCAAGATTTAAGAACTCTTTCTTATTTTAAGCTTTGAAGGCTTACAGTTTATAATTAACTTAAAATCTTACTAGGAGGAAACGACCCTCTCCAAAGAAATCAAAATTCTTCGTGCCCTAACACCGCTACGTAATTATAAACACTATTAACCTATCTCTTTTAAACTCTATTAATCTTTCTGCTTGGAAGGCAAATGTACTACATCATACTCAAGAGATCAACAAACCTACTTCTAGAATCCTACTATTCATAGGCCTTATTCTTGATAAATCAATTTACTCTTTTAGAATGAAAATCTAACGTGCCATTTTTACACCACAAGAATTTTTCTTATCTAAGGCATCATGCTTATACTAATCAACTAATGGCCAATTAGGTTTCATGTTTTAGATTTACCAATTCCTAGAGCTTGGCTCTGACTCTCTAATATAATAGTGACAAAAGACTACACATGGTTTCTTTCAACAGCGGTGAGTAAAAAAATTTATTGAATTCTTCTAGAAAAGCTAGCTCTTTAAGTTTCATCAGTATTATACTTTTAATGATACTATAAGCCCTGCTCACTAACACCAGTGTTTAATATTAACAAAGAGACGAAAGTCTGCATTAGATAAGTTTCCAGGTCCGGTTAATTTGGTGCCAGCATCCGCGGTTACACCAAAGAACCAAGTTATATTTCAAGGTAAAAAGGTGGTTAGGCAGCAACAGTTTCTTTATTTTAGCTCTTAGTACTGTTAGACAAAAAGTAAAATTTGCAATTTACCACTTATTTTATAAAGACCTAAATACACTTCACGCTGAAGCCACGAATTCTAAGAAGGAAACTAGGATTAGATACCCTACTATTCTTAGCTATAAATTAAATTTATTTACCAGAGTACTACGAACATTAAGTTTAAAACTCAAAGAGCTTGGCGGTGCTTTAGACTCCTCAGGGGAACCTGTCCCGTAATCGACAGTCCACGAACCAACCTCACCTTTTTCTCGCAAAGTCAGTATGTATACCGTCGTCGCCAGGTAACTTTTCAAAATATAGAAGTTAGCAATCAAAAAATTAATTTTCCACGTCAGATCAAGGTGCAGCCTATGGAAAGGAGCGGATGGGTTACAATTAACACTTATAACCACGGATTTAACTTTTAACAAGTTTCTGAAGGCGGACTTGAAAGTAAAGCCTAGTAGCTAAATGCCTTGAATCAAGCTCTGAAGCGTGCACACATCGCCCGTCGCTCTCGTTGAAAAATGAGATAAGTCGTAACACAGTAGGGGTAATGGAAGTTGCCCCTAAATGAAAAATGTAGCATAAACCTAATGCACTTCACTTACACTGAAGTCATGCTCACGTCATGAGCCATTTTTACGCCTAATAAGCGGATTTTTAAGTCAACACTCTCTGTTATTTACCTAACTGAAACATCCCCCTTACCTAGTAAAGGAGACTAAACTTTCGTAGGTTMCTCCACTTAAATCCGACCAAAGTACTGTAAAGGAAATATATAATTAATTTCAATCAAGTAGTCCTTCAACCGCGTACCTTTTGTATCATGGCTTAACTAGATTTATCTGCCCAAATTCCGGTTTTCTCGAACCCTAATGTGCGACCTTACTTACTTGTTTTAGCAAGCAATTTAGAGCTAATTGTGGCAAAAATTTCTCTATAAAGTAAGGAAGAAATGAAATTTTATTCGCATTAGGCGATAGCTAGTTTCTCTTAAAAGACATAGAAGTGTCAGATTGTACTAAGTAGTTCTAAATCCCACTTAAAACTAACTTTCACAATACTTAGATTTTCGAGGATAAGCTCGAAAATAAGCAATATATCCGTCATTAATCTAAATTTAAGCTTGAAAATAGCTAAAATTTATAAATTTGTTATAATTTATATCCAAATTTAAGAAATAATACCTCTATATTTTTAACCAAGAGAAGTAGTCTAAATTAATAAAGATTAATTTACATGTTAAGATGAGTACTAAATCCTACTAACTATTTCTCCAATATTGCATTACCTACTTTGTTTTTAGCTCACTTTTCAAATAAAATTTTTACAAAGGAACTCGGCAAAATATTTTCGCCCTGCCTGTTTATCAAAAACATGGCTCTTTGCATCACCATCTATAAAGAGTCTGACCTGCCCGGTGATACATTCGTATTCAACGGCCGCGGTACTCTGACCGTGCAAAGGTAGCATAATCATTTGCCCTATAATTGAGGGCTAGTATGAAAGGTTTGACAAGGGCGACCCTGTCTCTGTAAAAATTCATGGAACTTATTTTTTAGATGAAGAAATCTAAATGAAATTAATAGACAAGAAGACCCTATCGAGCTTTAAAATCATTTATGTGACCTAGGAACTATTCTTCTAGACTTCCCTTCATAAAAAATTTTGGTTGGGGCGACTAAGGAACAACTAAAGCTTCTTTTAAAATTTAACTTCGTGTATAAAGATCCACGCACTTCATCGTGATTAAAAGAAATAGTTACCGTAGGGATAACAGCATAATCTTTTTTGAGAGCCCTTATCGAAAAAAAGGTTTGTGACCTCGATGTTGGACTAGAATATCCTGAAAGGTGCAGCCGCCTTCAAGGGTTGGTCTGTTCGACCATTAAAATTCTACATGATCTGAGTTCAGACCGGCGTGAGCCAGGTCAGTTTCTATCTTTAATTTTTAAGTTAACTCTAGTACGAAAGGACTGAATTAAAATAAACTTTATTCTGCATGAACTTATATAATTTTCTAATTAATTTCTTTAAAATAAAGATGGCAGATTAGTGCATTAGGTTTAAGCCCTAAACATAAAGGATAAACTTCTTTTCTTTATACTTTATCTCCTCTTAAATAAAAGTGGCAGATTAGTGCATTAGACTTAGGATCTAATTATGTAGATTTTTACTTCTTCCTTTTATAATGTATCTATCCTTACTCTCTTCCTTAATCGCCTATATCTGCGTATTATTAGCAGTCGCTTTTTTTACATTATTAGAACGAAAAGGCCTCAGGTACATTCAAATTCGAAAAGGCCCTAATAAGGTGGGCATCGCCGGTCTACCCCAACCCATCGCAGATGCCGCAAAGCTGCTCACTAAAGAGATTGCCAAACCTGCTATAGCTAACTATTCTCCTTATTTTATTGCTCCAATTTTTAGTTTTATTTTAGCTCTTCTCCTGTGGCAACTTTACCCGAGCTTATATGCCACAAATTATTTTAAATGAGGAATCTTATTTTTTCTTTGTGTCTCAGGACTCAATGTCTATGGTACCCTTTTAGCTGGATGATCTTCCAACTCGAAATACGCTCTTCTCGGAAGCCTACGAGCCATTGCACAAACTATTTCTTACGAAGTTAGTATAGCACTTATTCTTCTTTTTCCTCTTTTTCTCGTCGGAAGATTTAGATTCCTTGAAGTTAGAGAACATCAAGAACWAATCTGACTTAGATTCCTTATACTCCCCGTATCTTTCATTTGATTCGTTACCTGCGTCGCAGAAACTAACCGTGCCCCCTTTGACTTCGCGGAGGGAGAATCAGAATTAGTCTCGGGATTTAATATTGAATATGGCTCAGCCGGATTCGCTCTAATTTTCCTCGCGGAATACGCTAACATTCTCGTTATAAGACTCTTTTCAGCTATTTTATTTTTCGGTGGAAGCCAAATATTTGTCTTCAACAGAGATATCGCATTTATAATAAAAATTTTATTCTTTGCATTCTTATTTATCTGAGTCCGCGGCAGCTATCCTCGATTTCGTTATGACCTCCTAATGGGACTCACCTGAAAGGGGTTTCTCCCATCCGCTCTATCTTTCTTACTCCTAATCTTCAGCTTAATTTATCTCGCATACTAAGCAGCTTAACAAGGTCGTAGTTTAACTAAAATTTTAGCATTGGAAGCTAAAGATCAGGTAATGTACTCCTGCACCTTGATCAAATGACAGGCTTAATTCTTACAAGAATCAGAATTTCTAGAATGTTTCTATTCCCCTTAATAGCGCAACCTTTAAGGCTAGGACTCTCCATCATAATTTCAACTTTGTTTCTCTGCAGCTTAACGGCAGCAACTCTATCTGCTTGATATGGTTACATCCTTTTTCTAATCTATGTCGGTGGGCTACTAGTAATGTTCGCATATGTAGCTGCCCTATCCCCAAATATGCTTTTTAGCGGTATAGGGCCCCTAGTGTTCTTTTCCTTAGCTGCCCTCTTTCTCATAAGAACCTTATATTTCTACCCTTTTGTAGATCTTGGGAGACTAGACTATCTACATAAATTTGCATCCAAGAAAACCCTTAAAAAATACGGGACTCAATTGGTCTCTGATCACTCAGCATTTGTCTTAATTGCCCTGGGCATCATTCTTCTAATTAACTTAGTTGTCGTGGTTAAAATTTGCTACTATCAACATTCTTCTCTACGACCCTTCGACTAACCCCTTCATAAGCATACCTATCATGCGTAGACCTATCCGAAAAATTCACCCAGTACTAAAAATAGTAAATGGAGCATTAATTGATCTTCCAGCCCCATCAAACCTCTCGGTCTGATGAAACTTCGGTTCCCTCCTAGGACTTTGCTTAGGCATTCAAATTGTCACAGGCCTATTTCTAGCTATACATTACACAGCCCACGTTGACTTAGCTTTTAGCTCTGTAGTTCATATTACCCGAGACGTTAGATACGGATGACTACTCCGATCTTTACATGCTAACGGTGCATCCTGATTTTTTATCTGCATTTACTTCCACATCGGCCGAGGAATATACTATGGCTCCTACCTTTACCAACACACCTGAAACATTGGAGTAATCCTTCTGTTTTTAACCATAGGAACTGCATTTTTAGGCTATGTTCTTCCATGAGGACAGATATCATTTTGAGGGGCTACAGTAATTACCAATCTTCTTTCAGCTATTCCATATTTGGGAAAAATGCTGGTAGAATGGGTCTGAGGTGGGTTTGCTGTTGACAACGCAACCCTAACCCGGTTCTTCGCCCTTCATTTCCTTCTCCCCTTCGCAATCCTCGGTTTAACTCTTTTACACCTACTCTTTCTACACGAGACAGGCTCTAATAACCCTTTAGGATTGAATAGAGACGGAGAAAAGGTACCCTTTCACTCCTATTATAGTTTTAAAGACCTAGTTGGATTTGTTGTCCTCCTATTTCTGCTTTCCACCTTAGTCCTCTTTTCCCCACAATTATTGACTGATCCCGAAAACTTTATTCCAGCAAATCCACTAGTCACCCCAGTTCACATCCAACCCGAGTGATATTTCCTGTTCGCCTACGCTATCCTGCGATCTATCCCTAATAAACTTGGCGGTGTTATTGCCCTAGTAGCCGCGGTGGCCATTTTATTTATTCTCCCACTAACACATCAAGGTAAATTTCGATCCCTATCATTCTACCCCTTAAACCAGGTGTTGTTTTGAACATTCATTGGATTTTTCTTTATTTTAACTTGAATTGGAAGCTGCCCAGTGGAAGCTCCATATGAAGGAATCGGCCAAGTCTTTACTGTCCTATATTTCTCATATTTTATCATCAACCCTCTTACCCAGATGATATGAGATAATCTTTTAGACTATTAAGTATAACACCCACTATAGCTGTTCACCCTGGGGGTTAATTTGTCTTGAAAACAAATTCAAAGTGTTCGACTCACTTAATGGCTTCCTAGTAGCAGGGGCTAAATGCCCAACCTTTGATTTACAAGACCAATGCTCTAATCTTGAGCTACTGCTACTAAAGATATGAGAACATACCCTTTAATTTTAGCAAGAACGCTAGGATTCATCATAGCATTAATTGCCTTGTCATTACAATACAAACATCTCTTAAGAGTACTCCTAAGCTTAGAAGCTGCTACAATAAATGTGTTTATTATAATATTTACTTTTGCAAATAATATTTCTTTCAACGGTGAAATAGCTCTTATTTTAATTACCTTAGGAGCCTGCGAAGCAAGCTTAGGGCTATCTATCCTTGTCTCAATGATTCGAGCACAAGGAAATGATTACGTCTCTAGATTTTCCTGCCAAAAATGCTAGGCATTTTGTTTATAACGGCAACTATTAGCCTCCTCCTAAAACCTTTCACTTGATACAAAAAAGTTTGGGCCTTATCTTTAGTAAGTCTGCTCTCTTTTCTACACCTTTTTAACCCATTCTGAGGCTATGAACAAATAAACACCTATATTACACAGGATTCAATGTCTTCCTTACTCATCTCCCTAACTCTTTGAATCGCCCTAATAATAATACTTGCTAGCCAAAATAGCGTAAAAATTAACAAAAACAAAGACACTCTCTTTTCTACATTTCTAGTCTTACTAACACTTATTTTAGTAATCGCTTTCTCTATAACAAGAATGATTCATTTCTATTTTTTCTTCGAAGCATCGTTAATCCCTACCCTCATACTTATTTTAGGCTGAGGATATCAACCTGAACGCCTTCAGGCTGGAATATATATAATAATTTACACTGTTGCCGCATCTTTACCTCTTTTGTTAATAATTATTTGAGGCATACAAGAAATATCATCATCTAATATCATAATAAACTCTAATTTACGTTCTATACCAATAAGAAGTGACTTTTCTTGAGCTTGGAATTCTCTAGTCGTAGTTGTCTTTTTAGCTTTCTTAGTCAAGCTCCCTATATTTACTGTCCATTTATGACTTCCTAAAGCCCATGTAGAAGCTCCAGTAGCAGGATCAATGGTATTAGCAGCAATCCTCTTAAAACTAGGCGGTTATGGAATTCTACGAAGCTATCAATACTTTAATTTTTTCTACTCTGAGTCCTCCATTTTTATCTTTTCTTTAGCTTTATGAGGGGGTGTTTTAACTAGCATTATCTGTTTTCGACAGATCGATCTAAAATCTTTAATTGCCTATTCTTCTGTAGGCCATATATCTCTTATATTAGCCGGTGCATTCTCCAACACTTCTTGAGGCTGAAGCGGTGCTTTGGTTTTAATAATTTCGCACGGATTTTGCTCTTCCGCCCTCTTTGCTTTAGCTAATTACACTTATGAAAAAAGACATAGACGAAGATTATTCTTAGCCAAAGGAATACTGATACTTTTACCCGCCCTAACCCTCTGATGGTTTCTCTTCTCCGTTATCAACATAGCAGCACCGCCAAGCATCAACTTACTCGGGGAAATTATAATTTTTCCCTCAACACTATTTAGCTCAAGCTACTATCTTTATTCTTTAGCAATAATAAGATTCTTATCCGCTTTATATAGCATATATCTTTTTACATGCAGCCAGCATGGTGGTAACCCTAAATACGCTAAGCCCTTCACAAGATTTTCTACTTTAGGCTATTCTCTTCTTTTATTACATTGAATGCCAGCGAACTTTTTAATTTTAAAGAGAGAGCTACTGTTTGCTTGATTATAATATCAAGTTAAATTAGTTTACTAAAAATATCAGCCTGTGGATCTGAAGACAAGATTTCTATCTTATTTAACCCATGTTTTTAAAATCTTTATCTTCTTCAATCAGCTCAACTTTTCTTCTTATTTATAGACTTATCTTACTTCCCATTACGTCTCTTTTTGTAATAAAAGATCTTTGCATTCTAWTCGACTGAAATATTATTACAGTTAGGTCTTGCCCTATGAATTTCAGTATCGTGCTTGATTCTATCAGACTAAGATTCAGAAATGTCGTCTGCTTTATTTCAGGGTGTGTTATACTATTTTCTTCTAGTTATATGTCTCACGACCCTTTCCTAAAGCGATTTACTTGACTAGTTATATTATTTGTACTTTCAATAAACCTCTTAGTCTTCATCCCTAGCCTTCCAGCACTTCTTCTAGGCTGAGACGGACTGGGGATCGTATCCTTTGCTTTGGTCATTTACTACCAAAACATAAAATCATTAGGCGCTGGAATACTGACAGTCTTAGCTAACCGAGTTGGAGATGTTATAATTCTACTTTCTATTGGTATTTTAGTTCTTCAAGGACACTGAACGATCACCCTAATAGGGGACTTTCACTTATATTATTGAGCTGCCTTCACTATCTTAGTAGCCGCTATAACTAAGAGAGCACAAATTCCATTTTCTGCTTGATTACCAGCAGCTATAGCTGCTCCTACCCCAGTATCAGCCTTGGTTCACTCATCCACTTTGGTCACAGCAGGTGTWTTCCTTTTAATTCGATTTTTTCCTTTTTTAAGAACTTGTAAATTCTTTCAGCCGAGACTATTATTTATTTCGGTATTAACCCTATTAATAGCAGGAATTGGCGCAAACTACGAGAATGATCTTAAAAAAATCATTGCCTTGTCCACACTAAGACAATTAGGAGTAATAATAATAAGACTAGGCATAGGAATACCTTATTTAGCTTTATTTCACCTTTACACCCACGCGCTTTTTAAAGCATTACTATTTCTCTGCGCCGGCGCTATCATTCACAACAGCTCTAATGCACAAGACATTCGAATAATGGGAATAATTTTTAGTCAGGCCCCTCTAACAACCACTTGTATAAATATCGCCAACTTATCTTTATGTGGAGCACCTTTTCTTAGAGGATTTTACTCAAAAGACCTTATCTTAGAGGTCTCACTATTTGACCCCACTAACTTCCTTATGTTGATTCTTATTTTTAGGGCAACAGGGATGACAGCTGCTTACTCTCTCCGTCTAGCCTTTTGTTCATTATGAGGAACCACCAAAAGAAATCCTTTTCACGCCAAACAAGAAAAAGACTTTTACATCAACTCTTCAACATTAGCACTTAGATTTGCTGCGATTATAGCAGGATTCTTTCTTCAAAGAATTTTTTTGTCTTTCAACCCCCAAACCCTTATTCTTCCCCCCGTTCACAAAGCACTAACAATCCTAGTAATTCTTTCCGGTATTTTCCTGGCAGCCATTTTTTGAGATAGAGACTTCTTCCCTAAAGCTATAAATAAACTAAAATTCTTCTTTTCAACAATATGATTTTTAGCCCCTATTTCAGCCCAACCTTTAACAAAAATATCAATAACTTTAGGAACAAATCTAATAAAATCAATCGACCAAGGCTGACTAGAGATCGTTGGGGGGCAAGGAACGTTTTTAGTAACAAGAGACGCTTCGATTAAAAATCAATTGATCCAAATGAAGTTTTTCAACTTCTTCATCCTTATCATAATTTACTTCCTAGGGCTTATCTTAATTTTAAATTTATCCACATAACTAACTAACACCTGGGTAGCTTATATAACTAGAGCATAGCACTGAAGATGCTAAGGAAGCGTTGCAACCGCTCTTAGGTGGCCCCAATTCCTCCTATTTGTTCGCCCTGTACTCAGTACACCTAAAATAATTCTTAGGCTTCTACATAATATTTTTGCTTATTACCTCTTTTAGCTCATAGAGCTAACGCATACGCCACTATACATAGGTCAACCCAAACACCACGCAAAATACACCCAGCAGGCTATATGCGCGCATATATAAATACACTTAGAGCATAATTGCCCGAGGCATTACAACTATCGCATCTACCCAATACATATGTGTATGTATATACATGCACGCAGGTATAGATAGACATACGTACATATACATGTATATATACATACACACATATACATATACATACATACATATACATATACATACATACATATACATATAGTCTTCTACCCCAACAGTAACTTGGTACTTATTTTTCACTTTTAAGCTACCTTCTCTTTATTCCATTAATCTAAGTCTAGAATACAACTATAGAAGTAGTTCAATAACCTCATCCTAAAACATCTCCCTACAATCCAAAACCTTTCACGATGACACCACCCCTACCGTAAGCATCAAAATTCAGCAAAATCTCATCCCTTTAAACTAAAAATATATACTAAAGGACCACATTACCCAAAAAGGATTCGTTAAAATAGAAAACTACCAATAACTGAAACTTAATACCAAAAAAAAATTGAAAATCTCAATTTTTGCCAGCACTAATTAAACACCGCCCTTTTAAACCTGATTTACGAATTAATCAGCCTTTTACTCTTATCTACTAATATCCTATTTTGTCCTAGCTTTTTTAGCTCATTTTTTTCTTCCCGTCTAAAAATTCTAAAAAATACTAAATCTTCCATAATCCTTTATGATTTCTATTAAAGCTATCTCTCCCCTCCACATAGTGGAATATTTTTGCTCGTATTCCCCATATTTTATGGGACGAAATCCTTTTCATTTAGTAGAATTTAGACCTTGACCTCTAACAGGATCTATGGGAGCACTCTTCCTCACTTCCGGCCTAGCTGGCTGATTTCACGGATACTCATATCTAACTTTAATCTTAGGAGTAATTCTTATTTCAATAACAATAGTACAGTGGTGACGAGATGTTGTCCGCGAAGCCACTTTTCAGGGATTTCATACAATTCAAGTTTCCAAAGGGCTTCGCTGAGGTATAATTTTATTTATTGTTTCGGAGGTATGCTTTTTTTTCGCCTTCTTTTGAGCGTATTTCCATAGAAGACTAGCTCCAAGACCTGAACTCGGATCATGCTGGCCCCCTATAGGAATTACCCCACTAAACCCATTCGAGGTACCTCTTTTAAATACGGGAGTGTTGCTAGCTTCAGGTGTGACAGTAACTTGAGCCCACCATAGCTTAATAGAGGGCGACCACCCAGGTGGAATTCAAGGATTAATTGCAACAGTAGCACTAGGAATATACTTTACATTTCTTCAAGCCGGAGAATACTATGAAACTTCTTTTACAATCGCGGATGGAGCTTATGGATCAAGCTTTTTTGTTGCAACCGGGTTTCATGGACTTCACGTTTTAATTGGGAGAACTTTTCTTCTAATTTGCCTTATACGAGTCTGACTACAGCATTTTTCGACAGGGCATCATTTTGGGTTTGAAGCAGCTGCTTGATATTGACACTTTGTCGACGTAGTCTGGCTCTTCTTATACCTGTGCATTTACTGATGGGGCTCTTAATCAACCTTCTTTTCAGCATTTTCTTAGATGACTGAGACCTAAGTGTTAGACTTTTAATCTAACCACGGCATTTCTAATGCCTCTAAGAACCAAGACTTAATACTTTAACTTAAAAGGCCTGATTTGCATTCAGAAAATAGATCCTTAGATCTTTAGGTCATTTCTTGCACATAAAGCGAGAAATTTGCATACGGTTTCGGCCCGTAACTTGGCGGTGAAAGTCCTTCTTTGTGCTTACTGAACGAAAGCCAAAATAGCGGCGCCTAGCTGTTAATTAGGAGATTGTAGGCCTTGCTACTCGTCCAGCTTCAGTACTACGCCGGATGAACGGAAATCATTGATGTTGATTAATATGGGATGATGTAATCTCTAGTACTACAATATGATAAGAACTTTTTGAGCAAGCGTAATTGCCATCGTCCTCTCTAATGTTGTTATATTTTTAGGTTGAATTTTATCTAAACGTGCCTTAAGAGATCGTGAAAAAAATTCTCCCTTCGAATGCGGATTTGACCCTATTAAATCAGCCCGGCTACCTTTTTCTTTGCGCTTTTTCCTTTTAGCCATTATCTTCTTAATTTTTGATGTCGAAATCGTTCTATTGTTCCCCGCATTAGCAAGTATAAACAGAAGCTTCTCTCTAAAAATAACAATCAGCGTATTTGCTTTTTTAGTAATTCTTATCGTAGGTCTATTCCACGAATGGAACGAAGGTTCTCTAGATTGAGCCCAGTAAGAAAAAACTCAGAGTAAAACAGGGCTGCTAACCTTGTTTTGGGTGGTTCGCCCCATCCTTTTTCTTATGTTTTCAAGACTTCCTTTTGGCTTTATATTCATTTTTGTTACCCTCTTCGGAACTATTTTTTCTATCTCATCCTCTCATTGACTTGGGGTCTGGGCTGGATTAGAAATAAATCTTATTGGATTTCTTCCAATCCTTGTTTATCAAAAAAGTAATTCCGAAAGCGAATCAGCTGTAAAATATTTTGTTATTCAAGCTCTAGGGTCCGGCTTGCTAATTTTTGGCAGACTTACAGGTTGTAACTTATCTTTTACATGGGATTTATTAGCAGACTCCTCTATTTCTAGATTTACTATTATTCTAAGTGGTCTAATCATTAAGATAGGAATATTTCCCTTTCATTTCTGACTGCCTAGCGTCATAGCAGGACTTCCTTGATTTTCTTGCTTATTTCTAGCCACGTGACAAAAAATTGCTCCATTACTCTTAGTTACTTCGCTTATTGAAACAAGAATTTTATATTCTTTCATAATCTTTTTCTGCTTTATAGCAAGAATCTCAAGTCTCATTGGTGGTATTGGTGGTATAAATCAGACTCAAATTCGGGCTCTTTTAGCTTACTCTTCAATCGGCCATTTAGGTTGAATTATGTTTGCGGCCTCCCAAAGAATATGAAGAATAAAGAGATATTTCTTTATTTATATTTTGATTTCTCTATCTATCTTTATTAGCCTTTGATATTTAAACCTTAGTCACGTTAAAAACCTAAGCGATTTAATAACTTTAGAGCCCTACAAAGCTTTTAGTCTTATGGTTATATTACTCTCCCTTGGCGGACTCCCTCCTCTGCTCGGATTTATCTCCAAGTGAATAGTAATTTTTGGAACTATACAAAGAGCTTACTGAGTATTTTTAATCATTCTTGTTTTAGGCTCAGTAATAAGATTATTCTACTACCTTGGTCTATACTTTTCTGCCTCTTTAGGGTTTTCAAAAAAGCTATACATGAATACAAAACCCTCTTTAGAAACCCCATTATTTTTAAGAACTGGCTTACTTATAAATCTACTAGGTGGTTTAACTCTTATTTTCTTAAACCTATTAAAAGAATTTT